AATGAATTGCCTGACAAAAAGGATTACCTTGATAGGGTGAATCATGTAATAATATTACATTCATTATATTTAATAGAATTAAACTATTTCTAAAAGTATCAAAAACTTTTGTGCATCATACACCAAAATATAAAAAAGATAAGCTAATTAAGCTACTGGGCTCATACCCCATTTATAAAGGTTATAACCCTTTTCTTTTTAATTTTTAATAATTCATCAAAAATTATATTTTTTAGAATTTTAATAATAGGGACATTGATTTCTGTCTCAGCTAATTCCTGGTTAGGAGCTTGAATAGGTTTAGAAATTAATTTATTATCTTTTATTCCCCTAATAAGAGATGATAAATTAATATCAACAGAAGCCTCATTAAAGTATTTTCTAACACAAGCATTAGCCTCTTCAGTATTTTTATTTGCTACAATTATATTTTTATTAAACTCTAGCAGGCCCAATTCTAACCTTTTTATAGAAATAATAATTTTTTCATCTCTTTTATTAAAAAGAGGTTCAGCACCTTTCCACTTCTGATTCCCAAATGTAATAGAAGGTCTTTCTTGACTTAATTCATTAATTTTAATAACCTGACAAAAAATTGCCCCTTTAATGTTAATTTCTTACATTATTTTTAAACCTTTAATTATCACCAGAATTATTTTATCAAGAATAATTGGTGCATTAGGAGGGTTAAACCAAACGTCCTTACGTAAATTAATAGCCTACTCTTCTATTAATCATTTAGGATGAATACTAGCTGCTATATATGACAGAAACTTACTATGAATTATATATTTTACATTTTATTCATTTTTAACTTTCACAATAATTTTTATATTCAGCCTATTTAAAACATCCCACATTAACCAATTATTCACTTTAACGTTTCACTCCAAAAATATAAAATTTTTTTTATTCTTTAATCTACTTTCATTAGGAGGTCTCCCCCCCTTTTTAGGATTTTTACCAAAATGATTAGTTATTCAATCTTTAACAATAAATAACCAATTGTTACTATTAACTTTTATAGTATTAATAACTTTAATTACCTTATATTTTTACATCCGACTATCTTACAGAGCTTTTATACTTAATTACTTTGAAAATAACTGAATAATTAGCTCTAAATATAACCCAATTTACTTTAAATTATTTATAATAAATTCATTTTTATCCACAGTAGGACTATTCTTGATCTTTTCTTTATATTTTTTACTTTAAGGCTTTAAGTTAAATAAACTAATAGCCTTCAAAGCTATAAATATAAGAAAGATCTTTTAAGCCTTAGTAAATTTATTACTCCTTTAGAATTGCAGTCTAATGTCATCCATGACTATAAAGCCAATTATTTATGATTAAAGAGAATAATTCCCATAAATAGATTTACAGTCTACTGCCTAAATTTCAGCCATTTAATCGCAACAATGGTTATTCTCTACTAATCATAAAGATATCGGAACTTTATACTTCATTTTTGGAGCTTGATCCGGGATAGTAGGAACTTCCTTAAGAATTCTTATCCGGGCCGAATTGGGCCACCCAGGAGCATTAATCGGGGATGACCAAATTTACAACGTAATTGTCACAGCCCATGCTTTCATCATGATTTTCTTTATAGTAATACCAATTATAATCGGGGGATTTGGGAATTGATTAGTCCCAATTATACTTGGAGCCCCAGATATAGCTTTCCCCCGAATGAATAATATAAGTTTTTGACTACTCCCTCCAGCTTTAACATTACTTCTAGTAAGCAGTATAGTAGAAAACGGAGCTGGAACAGGTTGAACTGTTTACCCTCCCCTTTCTTCTAATATTGCCCATGGAGGTGCATCAGTTGACCTAGCAATTTTCTCCCTGCATTTAGCCGGAATCTCCTCCATTCTAGGAGCAGTAAATTTTATTACAACAGTTATTAATATACGATCAACAGGTATTACATTCGACCGAATACCCTTATTTGTTTGGTCCGTAGTAATTACTGCTTTACTACTACTTCTTTCTTTACCTGTTCTTGCAGGAGCAATTACTATACTATTAACTGACCGAAATATTAACACTTCATTCTTCGACCCAGCTGGAGGAGGAGACCCAATTTTATACCAACATTTATTTTGATTTTTTGGCCACCCTGAAGTTTATATTTTAATTCTCCCTGGATTTGGAATAATTTCCCATATTATTAGCCAAGAATCAGGGAAAAAGGAAACTTTTGGATCATTAGGAATAATCTACGCTATACTAGCAATTGGTTTATTAGGTTTTATTGTTTGAGCCCATCATATATTCACAGTAGGAATAGATGTAGACACCCGAGCTTATTTCACCTCTGCCACAATAATTATTGCTGTCCCAACAGGAATCAAAATTTTCAGTTGATTAGCTACCCTTTACGGTACACAACTTAATTACTCCCCAGCAATTCTATGAGCTTTAGGATTCGTATTTTTATTTACTGTCGGGGGATTAACAGGTGTTGTTTTAGCTAATTCCTCAATTGATATTATTTTACACGACACTTATTATGTAGTTGCCCACTTCCACTATGTCCTTTCTATAGGTGCAGTATTTGCAATTATAGCAGGATTCGTACACTGATACCCTTTATTTACTGGACTAACTTTAAACACAAAAATATTAAAAAGTCAATTTATTATTATATTTATAGGTGTAAACTTAACTTTCTTCCCCCAACATTTCTTGGGTCTCGCCGGAATACCCCGACGATACTCTGATTACCCAGATGCATACACAACTTGAAATGTAATTTCAACTATTGGTTCAACAATCTCACTACTAGGAATTTTATTCTTCTTTTTTATTATTTGAGAAAGTTTAACTACCCAACGACAAGTTTTATACCCAATCCAATTAAATTCATCAATTGAATGACTACAAAACACCCCACCAGCTGAACATAGCTACTCTGAATTACCATTATTAACTAATTTCTAATATGGCAGATTAGTGCAATGGATTTAAGCTCCATATATAAAGTATTTTACTTTTATTAGAATAATATATGTCGACATGAGCAAATTTAGGGCTACAAAATAGTTCTTCCCCCTTAATAGAACAATTAATTTTCTTTCATGACCACACCCTATTAATTTTAGTTATAATTACTATTTTAGTAGGTTACCTAATAACTATATTATTATTTAACAAATATGTAAATCGGTACCTTTTACACGGACAAACTATTGAAATTATTTGAACAATTCTCCCAGCAATTATTTTACTATTTATTGCATTCCCTTCTTTACGACTTTTATATTTACTAGACGAAATTAATGAACCCTCAATTACTCTAAAAACTATTGGACACCAATGATATTGAAGTTATGAATATTCAGATTTTACTAACATTGAATTTGATTCTTACATAATTCCTACCAACGAATTATCACTAGATAATTTTCGATTATTAGATGTAGATAACCGAGTAGTACTACCTATAAATTCCCAAATCCGAATTCTAGTAACAGCCGCAGATGTTATTCATTCTTGAACAGTACCAACCTTAGGTGTAAAAGTTGATGGAACCCCTGGACGATTAAACCAAACTAACTTTTTAATTAACCGCCCTGGATTATTTTATGGGCAATGTTCAGAAATCTGTGGAGCTAACCATAGTTTTATACCAATTGTAATTGAAAGAATCCCAGTAAATTACTTCATTAAATGAATTTCTAATAACCTAAATTCTTCATTAGATGACTGAAAGCAAGTACTGGTCTCTTAAACCACCCTATAGTAAATTAGCACTTACTTCTAATGAAAAAATTAGTTAAATAATAACATTAGTTTGTCAAGCTAAAATCATCAATTTATTGATATTTTTTAATGCCTCAAATAGCACCAATTGGTTGATTAAGTTTATTTATTATCTTTTCTATTACTTTTGTAATTTTTAATATAATAAATTATTATTCGTTTATTCCATACATACCTAGATCTAATTCAACGGTTAAAACACAATCCATAAATTCATTAAATTGAAAATGATAACAAACTTGTTCTCTGTATTTGACCCTTCTTCTAATATTTTTAATTTATCATTAAATTGATTAAGAACTTTTTTAGGAATCCTAATAATTCCCTCTACATACTGATTAATACCCTCACGATACCATATTTTTTGGAATAATATTTTATCCACACTTCATAAAGAATTTAAAACCCTTCTAGGACCTATAGGAGCAAATGGTTCAACGTTTTTATTTATTTCCTTATTTTCAATAATTTTATTTAATAACTTCATAGGCTTATTCCCTTATATTTTTACAAGCACCAGTCATTTAACATTAACTTTAACTTTAGCTTTACCTTTATGATTAAGTTTTATATTATTCGGATGAATTAATAACACCCAACATATATTCGCCCATCTAGTCCCCCAAGGAACCCCTGCTATTTTAATACCTTTTATAGTATGTATTGAAACCATTAGTAATGTAATCCGTCCAGGAACATTAGCTGTTCGATTAACAGCTAATATAATCGCAGGACACTTACTTTTAACTCTTTTAGGAAACACCGGCCCTTCAATATCTTCCATTCTTTTAAGAGTTTTAATTATTACCCAAATTGCTTTATTAGTTTTAGAATCAGCTGTAGCTATAATTCAATCATATGTATTTGCCGTTCTTTCAACTCTTTACTCTAGAGAAGTAAACTAATGTCAACTCACTCAAACCACCCATTCCACTTAGTAGACTACAGCCCATGACCCTTAACTGCCTCAATCGGAGCAATAACTACTGTTGCAGGATTAGTTAAATGATTCCACCAATACAATACATCATTATTTTTATTAGGAAATATTATTACTATTTTAACTGTATACCAATGATGACGAGATGTCTCCCGTGAAGGAACTTTTCAAGGACTCCACACAGAACCAGTCACAACTGGATTACGATGAGGAATAATTTTATTTATTCTATCAGAAGTATTATTTTTTGTTTCCTTCTTTTGAGCTTTTTTCCACAGAAGACTATCACCTTCAATTGAATTAGGATCAACTTGACCACCTTTAGGTATTTCCCCATTTAACCCATTTCAAATTCCTTTATTAAATACCGTAATTTTATTAACCTCTGGTATTACTGTAACTTGAGCCCACCATAGTTTAATAGAAAGTAACCACTCCCAAGCAACTCAAAGATTATTTTTTACAGTAACCTTAGGAATCTATTTCACAATTTTACAAGCTTACGAATATATCGAAGCACCTTTCACAATTGCCGACTCAGTTTATGGTTCTACATTTTTTATAGCAACTGGATTCCACGGAATTCATGTCTTAATCGGAACAACATTTTTATTAATCTGTTTAATTCGCCACTTAAATAATCACTTTTCAAAAACCCACCATTTCGGATTCGAAGCCGCCGCTTGATACTGACATTTTGTTGATATTGTATGATTATTCCTTTATGTATCAATCTATTGATGAGGAGGTTAATTAAATATCTATATAGTATACCAAGTATATTTGACTTCCAATCATATGGTCTATTATTAATAGTATAGATAATTTTGTCAATTTTAACAATTAGCTCAATCATCTTATTAATTTCTTCTGTAGTCATATTATTAGCCTCTATTCTATCAAAAAAAACCTTAATTGACCGAGAGAAATCATCCCCCTTTGAATGTGGATTTGACCCAAAATCTTCATCACGGCTACCTTTTTCTCTGCGATTTTTTTTAATCACAATTATTTTCCTTATTTTTGATGTCGAAATTGCTTTAATTCTCCCTATTATCTATATTATTAAATTTTCTAATATTTTTGTATGAATCATTACATCAATTATCTTCATCATAATTTTACTTTTAGGGTTATACCACGAATGAAACCAAGGAATACTCAACTGATCCAATTAATAGGGTTGTAGTTAATAATAACATTTGATTTGCATTCAAAAGGTATTGATATTTCAATCTACCTTGAATATGAAGCGATAAATTGCAATTAGTTTCGACCTAATCTTAGGTAATCCTACCCTTATTCTTTAATTGAAGCCAAAAAGAGGCTTATCACTGTTAATGATAGAATTGAGACCACACTCCAATTAAAGAAGTATGACGCTCAAGAAAAAGCTGCTAACTTTTATCTTTTAATGGTTAAATTCCATTTATACTTCTATTTATATAGTTTAATAAAAACATTACATTTTCATTGTAAAATTAAAATAATTTTTTTTTTATAAATTACTAAAAATAATTCACTATATATTCAAAGATAAATAATCTCCCTAACATCTTCAGTGTTATACTCTAAATATAAGCTATTTGAATAATAAACCATAAACAAAAATAAAACAATAACCCAAAGAACAAAACTTAATAAATAAACCCTTAAATTATTATTTTGTAATATTTGATTTAATTGAGAATTTTTAACTAAACTATTGTATAATTGCTGGCCCCCAAAATATTCTGACCAACCTAAATCAAATGATTTAACAACCATTTTCCCCAAAATTAATGAATAGCTCATAACCCCATAAGTTGAAATATAAGGTATAAACCATATTGAACCTAAAAAATACGAACTATTATAATTATTTAAGGCCTTATTAAAAAAAAACAATGAAATATGAGAAACTAAATAACCTATTAACCCCCCAATAATACATACTATTAGTGTCAACAATTTTAAATAATAAGGTAGAACTACTATTATAGGACTAGGAAAAATTAATCAACTTAATATACTTCCCCCTAAAATTCTTAAAATTAATAACCCTATTATACTTTTTAATATAATCCAACCCTCATCATTTAATATATTTATTGAAGAAAAATTTGAACTCCCTGTTATAGAATAATACACCAACCGAAAAGAATAACAAACAGTCAAACCAGTAGAAAAAAAGTACAAAAAAAAAGAAAAAATATTCACATATGATAAAGAAACCACCTCCAAAATTAGATCCTTAGAATAAAACCCTGCCAAAAATGGTATCCCACATAAAGCTAAATTTGCTACATTAAAACATGAAGAAGTTAAAGGTATTATCAAACTTAACCCCCCTATCAAACGAATATCCTGGTTATTATTTATATTATGAATAATAGCCCCTGCGCATATAAATAATAACGCCTTAAACAATGCATGAGTTAACAAATGAAAAAAAGCTAACTTATAATACCCTATAGATAAAATACTTATTATTAACCCTAATTGTCTAAGAGTAGATAAAGCAATAATTTTTTTTAAATCAAATTCATAATTAGCCCCTAACCCAGCCATAAACATTGTTAAACCAGAAACTAATAACAAAAATCCTCCTATTCAAGATCTACTTAATACAATATTAAACCGAATTAATAAATAAACCCCTGCTGTTACTAAAGTTGAAGAATGAACCAATGCCGACACAGGCGTAGGAGCCGCTATAGCCGCAGGCAACCATGAAGAAAAAGGAATTTGGGCTCTTTTAGTTATAGCTGCTAATATAACTAAACCCCCAATTAATACCATTTCAAAATTACTTTTTATTGCTTCTAAATAAAATACATAATTTCATCTCCCATAATTTAATATTCAAGCAATAGCTAATAACAAAGCTACATCCCCAATTCGATTAGACAAAGCAGTTAATATCCCAGCATTATAAGACTTAACATTTTGGAAATAAATAACTAAACAATAAGATACTAGTCCTAACCCATCTCAACCCAATAAAATTCTAACAAGATTTGGGCTAATAATTAATAACATCATTGAAGTCACAAATATTAAAACTAATATAATAAACCGATTAATCTTATAATCTCTTCTTATATACTCTTTTCTGTAAAAAATTACTAAACAAGAAATTATTAAAACAAATGATATAAAAATTAAACTTATTCAATCTAATAATAAAGTTATAACAATATTTATTGAATTTAAAGAAACCACTTCCCATTCAATAAAAATTACAAAATCACTTATAATAAAAATAACCCCAATTAAAAAACTAAAAATTCTAAAAAAAAATAAACTAATAAATCTAATAGTACAAATTGATAAATATTTCATGATTTAAAAAGACTAAGTTCTTATCATTGACACCACAAATCAATATTTTTTATTAAACTATTTAAATCTATAATCATAATATACATATATCCCCCTTTAAAATTAATAAATTTAAAGGAAACCAATGTAAAAATAAAAGCAAAAATTCCCGAACAACCCCTCTTCTAAAAGAATAAACTCCTGAAAAAATTTTTCCATGTTGTCTATAAGAATATAAATACAAAGTATAAGCAGCTCTAAAAAAAGATAATAAAGATAACATTAACATTCTAACTCATGACCATCTAACAATTCTATTAATTAAAGAAATTTCTCCTAATAAATTTAATGTCGGAGGAGCTGCTATATTAGCAGAACTTAATAAAAATCATCATAAAGCTATAGAAGGTATAAAATTTAACAACCCCTTATTAATTAATAAACTTCGTCTACCCAACCGTTCATAAGAAATATTGGCTAAACAAAATAAACCAGAAGAACATAGCCCATGAGCAATCATTAAAGTATAAGATCCACAAATTCCATAATAAGTCATTGTTATCAACCCAGCCAAAACAATCCCTATATGAGCTACTGAAGAATAAGCAATTAATGCTTTTAAATCAGTTTGACGCAAACAAATTAAACTCACTAAAACACCACCTACTAATCTAATTCTAACCCAAATAAAATTAAACTTTAATCCTATAAATTGCAAAAATGAAAATACTCGTAATAACCCATACCCCCCTAATTTTAATATAATTCCTGCTAAAATTATAGAACCAGAAACAGGAGCCTCTACATGTGCTTTAGGAAGTCACAAATGAACCAAAAATATTGGTATTTTTACTAAAAAAGCTATCACCAACGAAAAATATAAAATTTCTAAATTAAAAAAATAACTATTTAATAAATAAAAATTTATCACCCCAATTACCTTATAAACATAAAAAATACCAACTAATATAGGTAAAGAAACTAATAAAGTATAAAATAATAAATAAACCCCAGCTTGTAACCGTTCAGGTTGATACCCTCAACCTAAAATTAAAAATAATGTAGGAATTAAACTTCTTTCAAAAAATAAATAAAATATAAATAAACTTATTCTTCTAAACGTTAGTACTAACAAAATTAATAACAAAACATTATTAATTAAAAATAAATTAATATAATTATTATACCTCAAGACAGACTCACTTGCTAGCAACATTAAAGAAACAATCCACACACTTAATAAAATTAATCCATAAGAAATTATATCACAACCCCAAAAATAAGAAATAGTTATAAAATAATTTCTATACATATTTATTAAAACCAAAATAAATCTTAATATAAATAAGAAATTTTGAACCATCCAATAACTGTTATTTAATAAACAAATAGGAAATAAAAATAAAATAAATATAATAATTTTTAACATTGCAAAACATTAAAACTTTGAAAATAATCATTCCCATGAGTACGAATTATTCTTACTAAAATAGAAAGCCCTAAAGCTCCTTCACAAACTCTAAAAGTTAAAAACATTATTCTAAAAAAAAATTCATAATTAAATAAATTTAAATAAATAAATAATAACAAAAATAAACTTAAAACAATATATTCTAATCTTAATAATATTGATAATAAATGCTTACGATTTGAAACAAAAGTAAACACTCCTATAATAAATAGAATACCAGGTAAAACCCCATTAAAAATTATTAACATAAGTTTTAATAGTTTAATAAAAACATTGGTCTTGTAAATCAAAAATAAGAATTATTCTTTTAAAACTTCAAGAGAAAAGAAATTCCTTATCATTAATCCCCAAAATTAATATTTTAATTAAACTACCTCTTGATATTATTCAATGAACCTTATTAACATTACTATTTATTTTTAATTTTACTTTTTTTAATATAAAACATCCATTAGCTATAGGACTTACTTTACTAATTCAAACATCCTTAATTTGCTCAACTACTGGTTTAATTACTAAAACATTTTGATTCTCTTACATTTTATTCCTAGTTTTTCTTGGAGGTATACTAGTACTTTTTATTTACGTAACCTCATTGGCATCAAACGAAATATTTTCATTTTCAATAAAATTACTAATCACAACTATAATAATTTTTACACTAAGAACTACTATTTTATTCTTTATAGATAAAAATACACTCATACAATTCATTAATATTGAAACACAACCAATCTTTAACCTAAATTCTTATATTATAGAAAATTCCCTACCTCTTAATAAATTATACAACTACCCAACTAACTTATTAACTATTATATTAATAAATTACTTATTAATTACCTTAATTGTTGTAGTAAAAATTACTAAATTATTCAAGGGCCCCTTACGACCTATATTTAACTAATGAATAAACCTTTACGAATCAAACACCCCATTTTTAGAATCGCCAACAGAGCTTTAGTTGATTTACCAGCCCCTAGAAATATCTCAGCTTGATGAAACTTTGGTTCATTACTATTTTTATGTTTAATAATTCAAATTTTAACAGGATTATTTTTAGCTATACATTACACAGCAGATATCAATTTAGCATTTAATAGAGTTAACCATATCTGCCGAGATGTAAACTATGGTTGATTACTCCGAACTTTACACGCTAATGGGGCATCATTTTTCTTTATTTGTATTTACTTACACATTGGGCGAGGAATTTATTACAGCTCCTATTTATTTACCCCCACTTGACTAGTAGGAGTATTAATTCTTTTTTTAGTTATAGGAACCGCTTTTATAGGTTATGTTTTACCATGAGGACAAATATCTTTTTGAGGAGCAACAGTAATTACTAATTTATTATCTGCTATCCCATATTTAGGAATTGATCTAGTACAATGAGTTTGAGGAGGATTTGCTGTTGACAACGCTACCCTTACACGATTTTTCACCTTTCATTTCATTTTACCCTTTATCGTCCTTGCTATAACAATAATTCATATTTTATTCCTACACGAAACAGGTTCAAACAACCCAATAGGATTAAATTCTAATATAGATAAAATCCCATTCCACCCATATTTCACCTTCAAAGATATTGTAGGATTTATTGTAATAACAATAATTTTAATTTCATTAGTACTAATTAATCCCTACCTACTAGGAGACCCTGACAATTTTACCCCAGCTAACCCATTAGTAACACCTATTCATATCCAACCTGAATGATATTTTTTATTTGCATACGCAATTCTTCGTTCTATCCCTAATAAATTAGGAGGAGTAATTGCTCTTGTTTTATCAATTGCTATTTTAGCAATCCTTCCATTCTACCACCTCAGAAAATTCCGAGGAATCCAATTTTACCCTCTAAACCAAATCTTATTTTGATTAATAACAGTAACAGTAATTCTATTAACATGAATTGGAGCTCGCCCAGTCGAAGAACCTTATGTTTTAATTGGACAAATTCTAACAATCATTTATTTTTCTTATTACTTATTCAACCCTCTTATTATTAAATGATGAGATAATTTACTAAATTAGTTAATGAGCTTGAAACAAGCATATGTTTTGAAAACATAAGATAGAAATTAAATTTTCTATTAACTTTACTAAAAAAAATTATTTAAATTAAACAAATAATAAAAATCTTAAATCCTAAAAAAAATAATAAAAAATTTAATGAAAAAGGTAAAAATCTCTTTCAAGCCAAATATATCAACTTATCATAACGAAACCGAGGTAAAGTCCCACGAACCCAAATAAATATAAAAGAAATAATAGTTAATTTAATATAAAATAAAAAAGAAAATAAATCTCTGCCTAAAAATATTACACAAAATAATATTCTTATAAATAAAATTCTTGCATACTCGGCTAAAAAAATTAAAGCAAATCCCCCTCTTCTGTATTCAACATTAAACCCAGACACTAATTCAGATTCCCCCTCAGCAAAATCAAAAGGAGTTCGATTAGTTTCTGCTAAAGAAATTCTAAACCAAACCAAAGCTATAGGAAATATAATAAATAAAAATCAAATAAATACCTGATATTTATAAAACATCAATATATTATAACCCCCAATTAAAAAAATAAAACTTAATAAAACTAAAGCTAATCTTACTTCATAAGAAATAGTCTGAGCCACAGCCCGTAACCCTCCTAATAAAGCATAATTTGAATTAGAAGACCACCCAGCAATTATAACCGTGTAAACCCCTAAACTTGTACAACATAAAAAAAATAACAACCCTAAATTAAAAGAAAAAAGTTTAATAAATAATGGTATACACATCCAAACTAATAAAGAAAGAAATAAAGAAAAAACTGGAGAAAAATAATAAGAAATATAATTAGACAATAAAGGATAAGTTTGTTCTTTTGTAAATAATTTAATTGCATCACAAAAAGGTTGAGGAACCCCTATAATACCCACCTTATTAGGACCTTTCCGAATTTGAATATAACCTAAAACCTTACGTTCTAGCAAAGTTAAAAATGCAACTCTCACTAATACAAAAATAATTAATAATAATCTACCAATAATGAATAATAAATTTTCTGTAAAAAACAAGTACTATTTGTAATAAAAAAAATTACATAAATAAATTCTAAATTTATTGCACTAATCTGCCAAAATAGTTACATTAATTATATTCAATATAAAAATAATAATTTATTAAATATTAGGTCCTTTCGTACTGAAATATTTCAATTAATTAAAGATAGAAACCAACCTGGCTTACACCGGTTTGAACTCAGATCATGTAAGATTTTAAAAGTCGAACAGACTTAAAATTTAAGCGACTACACCTAAAATTATATCTTAATCCAACATCGAGGTCGCAATCTTTTTTATCGATATGAACTCTCCAAAAAAATTACGCTGTTATCCCTAAAGTAACTTATTTTTTTAATCGTTAATAACGGATCAACTATTCATAAATTAATGGTTTCAAAAATTAAAAGTTCAACAAATTTTAATATCACCCCAATAAAATAAAATCAATTATTAGAATAAAAAAAATCTACAAAATTTTAATAATTTAAATATAAAGATTTATAGGGTCTTCTCGTCTTTTAATATCATTTTAGCTTTTTGACTAAAAAATAAAATTCTATCACAAATTTTCATGAAACAGTTAATATCTCGTCCAACCATTCATACCAGCCTTCAATTAAAAGACTAATGATTATGCTACCTTTGCACAGTTAATATACTGCGGCCATTTAAATATTCAGTGGGCAGGTCAGACTTTTAAAATAATTCAAAAAGACATGTTTTTGTTAAACAGGCGAATATTATTTTGCCGAATTCTTTATAAAAACTTACCATTTTATTATACTTTTACATTATAATATACTAATTTTATCATTATTTTTTTATTTTTTAAATTAAAATAAATACTTTAATAAATAATTAAAATTTAATAAATAATTATTATAATAAAATAAATTATAACAATTTCATTAATAATAGCTATTTCTAAGCTTATATTTATTAACTAATTTAATAATTTTTAATAATTTACTCCACAGCTTATCCCATAAAATATTAAAATTAAATAATTATTTAATTAATAAACTTAACTAAATAATATAAAATTTCTAAATTAAATTTATTCCTTAAAGAACTAGATACCTTTAAAAACGAATAACATTTCATTTCTAACATATTATTAAAAATAATTTTACCACATTAACTCTAATAATATATTAACTCTTTTAAAATCGAGAAAATTAACAAATATAATTTTTATTTAATAAACCCTGACACACAAGGTACAATAAATTAAATTTTCTTTACTAATATTAATTTTTCAAATATTTCAATTTTCTTTTACAATACTATTAAACTATTATTCAAATTATTTTTTCTTTATAAAATACTAAAACAAACCCTTTAATAATTATTTTTAATAATTTATTTTTTAAAAAAAATCTCAATTAATAAATAAAATATAATCAATTTATATTGATTTGCACAAAAATCTTTTCAATGTAAATGAAATGCTTTACTTAACAAGCTTTAAATTGCATTCTAGGTACACTTTCCAGTACATCTACTATGTTACGACTTATCTTACCTTAATAGTAAGAGTGACGGGCGATGTGTGCATATTTTAGAGCTAAAATCAAATTATTAATCTTTATAATTTTACTATCAAATCCACCTTCAATAAATTTTTCAAATTTATATTCATATAAATAATTTTATTGTAACCCATTTTTACTTAAACATTAGCTACACCTTGATCTGATATACTTTCTTTTTAAAATTTTTGAAAATTAACTTTCTTATAAAATATTCTAATAACGACGGTATATAAACTGATACAAACTTAAGTAAGGTCCATCGTGGATTATCGATTATAAAACAGGTTCCTCTGAATAGACTAAAATACCGCCAAATTTTTTAAGTTTCAAGATCATAACTACTACTGCCTTAGTCTTTTAAATTACATTTTAAATAATAGGGTATCTAATCCTAGTTTACTATTAAAATTTATAAGATTCAATCATTTAATTAAAAAATAACTATAAATTTAAAATTTCACCTAATAAATTTATTTTTATTCTATAAAATCAATTTAACTTAAACTAAATAAATTTATTTGTATTATTCGTATAACCGCGGTTGCTGGCACAAATTTAACCAATACTATTTAATATTACTATCTCTAAATTTCTTTAATTAATAATACTAATTACTGCGATTTAATTAAAAATTACTTACTATTTAAATAAATAAATATTCTCACAAAAATTTACATATAAATTAAACTAATAATAAATTTATAAGCCAAAATAAAACTTTTTTTTTTAAAAAAAAAATTAACAAAATATTTAGACATAAAAATTATCAATATAAATAATTTAAAATAGTTAAATATAACTTAAATTAATTAATTCATTAAAATCATTAAAAATAATGTAATCTTAAATCTAAAATATTTATTATAAACACTAACCCCCACAACCTTTTAATTATAATATAAACATTTATTTTTATTTATTTATTTATATATATATATATATATATACACACATAATTTACAATTTATTAATTTTAACAATTTTTATCCAAATTAATTTATAATGTAAATAAATTTTATTAATAATTAATTTTTATAGCTATTTTTTATACACTATTTAAACATGAAAACTCAATTATTAAGAAATTACCTATTATAATTATAAAAATTTACTTTAAAATATTTATTATTAGTATTATTTCCTTAAATTTTTCAAAAAATATTACCCCTATTAATATTTAATAATTTATACAATTAATTATAAAAATTTTTATACAAATTAATTTATAATACAAATAAATTTCATTAGTAATTAATTTTTATAGCTATTTTTTATACACTATTTAAACATGAAAACTCAATTATTAAGAAATTACCTATTATAATTATAAAAATTTACTTTAAAATATTTATTATTAGTATTATTTCCTTAAATTTTCAAAAAAAATATTACCCCTATTAATATTTAATAATTTATACAATTAATTATAAAAATTTTTATACAAATTAATTTATAATACAAATAAATTTCATTAGTAATTAATTTTTATAGCTATTTTTTTATACACTGTTTAAACATGAAAACTCAATTATTAAGGAATTACCTATTATAGTTATAAAATTTGAATTTCCAAAATAAATCGTCAATATATGGGAAAAAAGTGCTTAAATGTATAAATTCCACCACGAAAAATACAACTTTGTGCTAGATCGACTTGACAGATGTTATAACAGCCCAAACAATTTGAAAATATTTGTTTATCATTTTTATTGTTAGTAGTTATTATTATTGTATCGTAATTATTCATATTGTAACTGTTATTATTAATATTATTTATTTATATTATTGTAATTATTAATTATATTACATTTAACAATATAACTATTATTAATACTTTTATTAAAAAATAATAAAATAGAAATGTACTTAATTTAATAAAAAAAGTGAAACTAATTATATAGCATATATGTTTATATATTACAACTTTAAATATGAAAATTTAATTGAATTG